CCGGTCTGCCTGTCCCCAATAATTAATTCTCGCTGACCACGTCCTATAGGAATCATCGAATCAATAGCAATAAGTCCTGTTTGAAGAGGCTCATATACCGAACGTCTAGAAATAATACCCGGGGCGGGAGATTCAATTAACCGGGATTCAGAAGCTGAAATTTCACCTCGACCATCAATAGGTTTAGCCAGGGCATTTATAACACGGCCCAAAAAAGCCTCACTTACCGGTATCTGAGCAATTCTTCCTGTTGCTTTTACAGAACTTCCCTCTTGTATCATCAAACCGTCACCCATTAATACAACACCGACATTATTTGATTCCAAATTCAGAGCAATGCCTATCGTACCTTCTTCAAATTCTACTAATTCCCCTGCCATTACTTCATCAAGACCATAAATACGAGCAATGCCGTCGCCTACTTGGAGTACAGTACCGGTATTTAAAATCTTTACTTCTCTATTATATTGCTCAATACGTTCACGGATAATATTACTAATTTCATCTGCTCGAATAGTTACCATGAGTGTTTCTTAATTCTTTATTTTTGTTTGAAAGAAAAATAATGCCTGCAGTAGAAAGACTAACCCTTTATTTCTTTCATCGTTCCAAACATGCCAATATTAGTACTGATGGTACGTAAATGTAACTCGTCGTTCAAACAACTATTCAGAGTTCCTAGAGCTCCTTGTAAGGCTTGTTGGAAAACCCGTTGTCGAACTTGATTAATAGCTTTTTGTTGTTCAAACTGAATGGTTTCATTTTTGTAATTTTCTAATTGTTCCAAAGTCTTATAAGTTGAATTAATCAAATTCAATTTTTCTCGTTCTATCTCAGAGTAGCCATTCGCTCGAAACTGCTCCGCTTCCATTTCTACTTTCCGCAAGCGGGCCCGGGCTTTTTCCAGCCGTTCCACGGCCCCCTCGCGTAGTTCTTCTGAATTTTGAATAGTCTTCAAGATCCGCTGTTTTCGATTATCTAATAAATCACTTAATGAAAGTAGATTATCTTTCCATTCATTTCAAAACTTCCACAATCCCTTCCCGAACCAAACATGAATCTTTCAATTCATTTGGCTCTCACGCTCAATTACTTATCTTATGTATGGGGGAAGCTCCCTAGCTTTTTTTAATGGAATGAGCCTATCCTCTCTTCTCTATTCATATTCGTGAAAGTATAGAAACTTATCACTAATCCAAGAACATAATATTCGGAGGACTCTTCTGACCAAACAAATAATTGTCAGCAAAGTTGTTTTTTTTCTTCAAATCCAAAGAATTCTTCTTACTTTATACATAGGTCATCGATTCAGCATTGGATAAAAAAGATAAAAAAAAGGGGGGGTGAAATATCAATTTTTCCAATTAAAAAAAATCAAATACAAATAACGGGTTCAAATCATTTTTTTATCGACATGAGTGTTTTATATCGAAAAAAAAAAATTCCAACTCTTTGAAACCATTTCTGTATTAACATATTCTGTATTAACATAGTAGTAGAAAGAGTACCACGCTGCATCTGGACTTCAAACGATTTAGCTTTAACCCTGTTAACGGTCCCACATTATTGGTTGATAGAGAATCAAAGTAGATTTACCAATGAATCACGAAATGCTATGGTTCTTAAATATGATTTATTAATTTATTCAGAAGTAATTCGCGGAATCGTGCACCTTTTCGAGTTATAACGAAAAAAAGTGCAGTTGGTTGGATCCAGCCTATTCTTGAAATAAACAACTCGCACACACTCCCTTTCCAAAAAAAATCAATACACCAAAGACTACACTTAGATTTATTGGATTTGTTGCTAAAATATCGGTATTAAACCCGAAACTCCCGGCGAATGGCCAATAACCCAAGGAAAGGAAAGAATCGGTTACATTTTTCATATGATCTCCTCTTTCTTATTCTTATAGATAGACTAATTATCTATATTTTTTTTATTCTATTATTTTTCTAAATTAAATAGAATTAAATAGAGTATTATAAAGTAAAAAAGTAAAAATATATATATTGATTTATAGATGTAAATGGATTTTTTTTTTTCAATTGGAAATTTCCAATAAGTGGAAATTTCCAATAAGAATGATACTTATTAGAATTAGGTACCAGGTATTATGTCAGTTGCAAAATAAAATTTCTCGTTTGTTGCAATACTTCCTAAAAAAAGTTCCATTAGACTAAGAGAAGAAAGCGAGTTGATCGGCTAATTGAATTCCTCATCCTCAAATCAGTCCTGTCCAAGGGTTGTTGTCACAACGAATAAGAAATTGTAGGAGTGAAATCTTCATATAATTCGAAAAAGCAAGAGCATCAAATCCAAGGAAATAAAAAAGAAAAACAAAAATATTTTTAGGATTAAACAAAGGGATTCGCAAATAAAAGCGCTAATGCCACAACCAGTCCATAAATTGTTAAAGCTTCCATAAAAGCCAGACTAAGCAATAAAGTACCTCGTATTTTTCCCTCTGCTTCTGGTTGTCTGGCGATCCCTTCTACAGCTTGACCCGCAGCAGTACCTTGCCCAACCCCAGGTCCAATAGAAGCAAGCCCGACAGCCAATCCAGCAGCAATAACGGAAGCGGCAGAAATCAGTGGATTCATGATAAGTTCCTCGCAAAAAAAAATAAAGAAAGAAATAGTTAATGATACAATCAACCAATGAATTATGACTTACTTATTCCATCGCTAAGATTTATCCATTCAAAGTAACTAAAAAACCCGAATTGAAATAATAATATTCTTGAAGCATCAGAACTGCTTCGATATTTTCCTATCACGTAATTTTTGTTAATCCATACGACTTTTGTTCGGCCAGTTCGTTCTTTTTTTTTTTTTTTTTTCCGAACTATTCTTTCTTTGGTTTGAATTCTTTGTTCTTTTTCGTGATTTAAATTCATTCAATTCAATAAACAAAAAATAACAGTCGAAACGGAAGGACTTCTATTGGAATCCCTATCTAAATTCACAATAGTAGGGCAAATTAGATATATCTTTAGTTCATATATACCTAGTTAATATCGAATATCACATATACATGTCTTTCCCCCATAACGTAAACCAACTACTCGCATCTTAGATTCAGTCGGATTCTAGAATCATTCTTCGAAACATACGCAAGGCATGTCTTATAACGATTAGATTACATACATCTAGTTCGAACCCCCCCTTTTTTTTCCTCCTCTAACCAACCCTTTTTTTATAAATCTCCTTTTTTGTAAACCCTTATCTTCTTTTTTTAGTTATCATTATCCCACATGGGTACAATCAATCTAACTGAGAAATTCGTTAGGCCTAATCATTGCATAGAAATATCAGGATTGAATTGATCGAAGTTCATGTAATTTATTATTTATTAATTTTTTTGGTCAATCGGTGAATTGAATGAAATCAACTGAAATGAGAATCATTCTCTATACCTTCTTTTTTTTTAATCGTACGTCGTAAACAGATATCATAAGAAGTCTTACTTAGATTATGACTCCTAATATACTACCTAATAAACTAATATTTAATAAACCCACTAATATACTAAACTAATATTTAATATTTAATATTGGAATTGAATGAACAAAACCATATAAAGGGAATATTCATTGTAGGGTGGTATAAATCGACCAAACAGGAATTTGAGGAAAAAGATCTAAAAGATCTCTTTCCTTTTTTTTTTACAATTCCTTAACTTAATATCGTAATATTTTTTTTACTATTACTCTAGATCGTATATACTTTATTTAGACCTTATTTTATTTGTATATTTTTCTTCCCTAAGTCTAAGTGGATTACTTTGAGACACGCAGACATGCCGTCAGGCTAAGCTAAAAACAAAAGACTATGTCGAAAACTAATCAATGATGACCTTCCATGGATTCGCCTATATAAGCCGCAGCTAAGGTTGCAAAAATAAGAGCTTGAATGCCACTTGTAAATAATCCAAGGAACATGACAGGTATAGGAACCACTAAAGGTACTAAAGAAACAAGAACAACAACTACCAATTCATCAGCTAATATATTTCCAAAAAGTCGAAAACTAAGCGATAAGGGTTTTGTGAAATCTTCTAAGATGTTAATGGGCAAAAGGATTGGGGTTGGTTGAATGTATTTACCGAAATAACCTAATCCCTTTTTTGTAAGGCCCGCATAGAAATATGCTACTGACGTGAGTAAAGCTAAAGCAACAGTAGTATTTATATCATTTGTGGGTGCGGCTAACTCCCCATGAGGTAACTGTATGATTTTCCAGGGTAAAAGAGCCCCTGACCAATTCGAAACAAAAATAAATAAAAACATAGTTCCAATAAATGGAACCCACGGACCATATTCTTCTCCAATCTGCGTTTTGCTCACGTCTCGAATGAATTCAAGTACATATTCAAAGAAATTCTGACTGTCAGTCGGAATGGTTTGTGGATTACGAACAGCTATAATGGCTGAACCTAATAAGATAGCAATTACAACCCAAGAAGTAATAAGTACTTGGCCATGGACTTGGAAACTTCCTATTTGCCAATAGAAATGTTGGCCTACTTCCACACCGGATATATCGTATAACTCTTTTAGTGTGTTGATGGAACATAATAAAACATTCATATTAACCTCTGAAAGAAATAGAACTTTAAAAGGAATTATTTTGATTCAACCATCTCGTTTTCGACTTGCATACTTTCATTGGATATTTTGAATACCAACCCAACTAATTACATAATATCCTCGGTTATTTTTATCTCTTTTGTGCGATTCAGAAATAGTAACCGATTCAATAAATCTATTCTATGGAGTTCCAAAAATGATTTACTTATCTTATTATTAATCAAGAATTTCGTATATAGCTAGAACGGCCCTCACAAATTGCAAATACTAATTTGTTAAGAATTAATCGAATTGAAGCTATAGCGTCATCATTTGCTGGAATCGAAATATCTGCTAGATCCGGGTCACAATTTGTATCGATTAAACAAATCGTTGGAATGCCCAAAGTCATACATTCGCGAAGAGCTGT